TCTCGATGAGGATAATTAATTCGGTCGTTGTGGTCGGACTCTATTATGGATTTCTGACCACATTCTACATAGATCCCTCTTAGATCTTCTTTCTCCAATCTTGGGTTAGGGAAGAAGGAGATATTCGCGACTACTGGTGGTTTCATTATGGGGCAGCTCATGATCTTCATATCGATCTATTATCCACCTCCGCATCTATTCTTTCTTAGCTAAACGGGTGGAAGATCCATCCAATTTGGTTATATCATGAACTCGAAAAACGGATCAGAATGTGACTGAAATGCACGATCTTCACAGGTATCACTTTTCACGATACCTAAACCTAAAAGGTGGAATAGCAATTTTTGAACCATTTCCTATAAGAGAATGGTTTCCATTACTTTGAGAAATGGATTCTATATCAAACTATAGCTATTGCATTAAAGAAGAAAAGAAACTAATAGAAGTCGAAGACGCGGAATGGTAGTGAATAGAGAAAAAGATTCTTCTGATTTTCTTGTTCCTGAAAATATTCTATCTATCTCCTAGACGCTGTAGAGAATTGAGAATTTTCATGTCTTTCAATTCTCGTACTCGTAATTGGAAAGTTACGGAAGGAGATCCATCATTTTGCAATGAAAACAACATAAAAAACTCTGGACAATTTCGAAATCAGACCAAGCGTCTTAATACATATGCAAAAAAATTCATTATTGGCCCACCATTGATTACAAGATTTAGCTTTTATGAATCGCTATTGCTTTGATACGAATAATGGCAGTCGTTTCAGTATGTTAAGGATACAGATGTATTCACAATTCATTTAGAGTTACTTAATAGCCTATTTCTTATACTATATCTCTCTCCCGTGAAATTCTCGAGCCGAAAGATGGATGCATATGCTGTGTTTCATTTTGCTAAATGATATCAATTAAACGGTGTATCAATTCTATAAATTGGATATAGCAATAAATAAATCAGCAAAATTCTTTTATTTTAGATAGAAGAAACATTTCTTCTATCTAAAATAAAAGAATGTACCCTTCTATCCAAATCCAATTTGCATCGATAAAATAAATCCAAATTATAGATTCCAGCAGTAGATGAATAATTGCAAATTTTTGTGTGTACGAGATTCGAATAACTTCAAAATAACTGACATAATTTTTTATTTTTCCTGATCAGAAAAATACATGAAAAAGAAAGGAGGTAGAAAAATTTTTTGATTTATGGTTAAAGAAGAAAAACAAGAAAACAGGGGTTCTGTTGAATTTCAAGTATTCAGTTTCACCAATAAGATACGGAGACTTGCTTCACATTTGGAATTACACAAAAAAGATTTTTCATCGGAAAGAGGTCTACGAAGACTTTTGGGAAAACGTCAACGTTTGCTGGCTTATTTGGCAAAGAAAAATAGAGTACGTTATAAGAAATTAATAAGTCAGTTGGATATTCGGGAGAAGTAATTTAATCGTTCGAATTTTTTTCTTATTTTATTAGTAGTCTTATAGTAGTCTTAGATTTTGCATTTTGATGAGCCTCGTTTTGAGGAATTCATGGAATAATGAATTAAGGAAGAAAAAAGAATAAAAACAAGGATACATAACATAAAAAAAAGAATAAATAAGACGAAATCCGCCCTCCCCCCACATATTTAATTTCTTCTCCTATACAAAAACCAGCAAGACCTACTCCATTGATAATTCCATCAATAACACCTTTATCAAAAAAATGCGTTAGTTCGGCAAATCTTCTTATACCCAGGATAAAGAACCTAGTATAGAAAACATCTATATAACCGCGATTATATGACCAGCTGTATACCTTTTTTTTCACTTGATCGAAAAAGTTATTTTTTGAATTCCCTTTTACAAGGGAATTTTTAAAATTCAAATTCTGAAAAAAAGAATAAGCAGATCCATAGCATATATATGCTATGAATAGACCAAAAATAGCTAAACTTACAGAAGAAATTGCATTAGTGAGAAATTCGTATGAATTTATGGAAGAATTAGAACTTTCCTGGAAAAAGCTTATTGAAGGGGTTAGCCACTTTGATAATATAGTTAACTCCGATGTTTCATTATCCATTACTCCATTATCAAAATGGATTCCTATGGATCCAATGAACAAAGTAAAAAGCAATAATATAAGAAGAGGAAATAGCATAGTATTTCCAGTTTCACGAGGATAGACAAAAGTATTTTTAGCTCCAAAGGAAGTACTAAAGAATCCTATCCTATTTCTTGTATTACCTGGAATTTTGGGTATATTTTGTGAAAAAAAAGAAACTCCACTCTTCATTCTTGATAAAAGAAAATCTCTATTGACTCCTTTGGGTATACTTTTTCCCCATAAGGATATTGAATACAACGAACCTTCTTTAGTACTACTGTAATTTTGAAAATGAACACGCAAATACCCATCAAAAGTAAGTAAATATATTCGAAACATATAAAATGCAGTTAATCCTGCAGTAAAAGAAGCTATTATTCCAAAAAAAGGTGAATACAACCAACTATTACTAAGGATTTCATCTTTGGACCAGAAGCAAGCAAGAGGTGGAATACCACAAAGAGAAAGTGTACCCAATAAAAAAGTCGTTCTTGTAATAGGAACATATTTTTTTAAACCACCCATAAGAACCATATTCTGACTTTTATCTGGTGAATATCCAACAAGAGGTTCCATTGAATGAATAACGGATCCGGATCCCAAGAACAATAAAGCTTTCGAATAAGCATGAGTGATCAAATGGAATAAAGCTGCTTGATAAGAACCTATACCTAGAGCTAACATCATATAACCCAATTGAGACATTGTAGAATAGGCTAAGCTTCTTTTAATATCTCTCTGAGCAAGAGCTAAAGTCGCGCCTAAGAAAAGTGTTATTGTACCTACTAAGGAAATGAAACTCATTATCAAAGGTAGCGATATGAAAAGAGGAAGAAGTCGAGCTACAAGAAAAATCCCCGCAGCAACCATAGTTGCTGCGTGTATAAGAGCCGAAATGGGAGTGGGTCCTTCCATAGCATCGGGTAACCATACGTGAAGAGGGAATTGTGCAGATTTTGCAACTGCACCAAGAAATAATAAAAAAGCACACAAAGTGGTAAGAAATGAGTTAATCCCATTATTAGGAATCCAGTTATTAGCTATTTTGAACAAATCCCGAAACTCTAAACTACCTGTTATCCAAAAAAAACCTAAAATTCCTAATAACAAACCAAAATCCCCTACACGATTAGTTACAAAAGCTTTTTGACAAGCACTTGCTGCAATTGGTCGTGTAAACCAAAAGCCTATCAATAAATAGGAACACATTCCCACAAGTTCCCAAAAAAAATAAATTTGTATCAAATTGGAACTAGTAACCAATCCCAACATGGACGTAGTAAAAAAACTTATATAAATGAAAAATCTCAAATATCCCTCATCGTGAGACATATAATCGTCACTATAAATAAGAACTAAGATTCCTACAGTAGTAATTAGTATTAACATAATAGAAGTAAGGGGGTCGATCAAGTATCCAAATTCTAAGGAAAAATCATTATTGATGGTCCAAGACCATAGATATTGATAGATAGAACTCCCTTTTATTTGTTGAATAGACAGGTGAACTGAGAATACCAGAGCTATACTTAAAAGTAAAACACTAGGAAAAGCCCATATGCGACGAAGATTTTTTGTTGCTGTCGGAATAAGAAAAAGCCCAAACCCCATTGACATAATAACTGGAAGTGGGAGAAGAGGGATTACCCAGGCATATTGATATGTATGTTCCATAAGAAAAGAAATAGCAATTTTTAGTTGAAATTTAAAGTTCTTTTTTTCTATAAAATTGTTTCCGATTCACCAAACCTATTCTTATTTCTTTCTGAAGGAATTAAAAAATAAGAATAAGAAAAAATACTGGAATTCTTATTTTTTCAAAATTTGTCTCATTGAAATATTCAAAAATGCAGAATGGATTTAGTTACTTAAACTCAAAAAGTCAATCAAAGAATTTCGTTATTTAGTTATTAGATAAAAAAAGATATTTATTAAAATACAAAAAAAGATTGAATCAGTTTACTTTCTATTCCTATTCTTTTTTTGTATTTCATTCTGTTAAAATGAAATAGCTCTCTTATTTCATTGAATTTCAACTATATTTGAATTTTACCTTCGTTTTATCTACCCATATTATATGAGGGCTTATCCCCCCTTAGATTTATATATGGAGTATATTTGATATATAAATTGATTAAAATAGAAAACCTTTGTATATAATATATCTTTGTATATATTGTATATTATTAAAACAAAGTCTAAAATATATATGAAAAATACGCGAAAAACTCTTGTCTTATCCACATTAGACAAAGTGAAGTAAAAAATAATTTCAAATTTCATTATCTTTCAGTATCTAAGTATAAATACTAAGAAAAAACGGAAAGAAGGATTGATTTGCGGCAATAGATGTCTTTCACATACAACTAGAAAAAAAAAATTCCCTTTTAAATGGCAGTTCCAAAAAAACGTACTTCGATGTCAAAAAAGCGTATTCGTAAAAATATTTGGAAGAAAAAAACTTATTTTTCCATAGTACAATCTTATTCCTTAGCAAAATCAAGATCATTTTTGAGCGGCAACGAGCATCCAAAACCAAAAGGTTTTTCTGGGTAACAAACAAATAATCAGGTTTTGGAATAATCTGAATTGACCGATCTCAAAGAAATTCCAATTATTTAAATGGAATCCTCCTTTCTTTTATGAGGATTCCATTATCAAAAGTAGAGTATTCTTGCAATAGGATTTCGAATTTCTACCTATCTTATCCAAAATTCACAAATAAATTGGTTTAGAACTGGTAAATCAAATTAATAAGAGCATAAAGGCTTTGACTCTAGAAACTTTTCAAAATACAAAACTCTTTGTATTTAATGATAAAATTCTAATTTTCCTAAATTCTATGGATTCTCCCAATCTCGACGATTCGAGAGAAAATAACTATTATTCTTTTAAGTTAACTATTATTTCAAGTTAGCCGCCATGGTGAAATTGGTAGACACGCTGCTCTTAGGAAGCAGTGCTCAAGCATCTCGGTTCGAGTCCGAGTGGCGGCATTCTCGAAAAAGAATACAATAGATTAGAAAATGGATTCAATTCGAAATTTCCAATTTTGTAATGGGACCTTCTCCTTATGCTATTTGCAACTTTAGAACATATACTAACTCATATCTCTTTCTCAACTATTTCAATTGTGATTACGATTCATTTGATAACCTTATTAGTTCGTGAACTTAGGGGATTACGTGATTCGTTAGAAAAAGGAATGATAGCTACTTTTTTCTCTATAACAGGATTCTTAGTTTCTCGTTGGGTTTCTTCGGGACATTTTCCATTAAGTAATTTATATGAGTCATTGATCTTCCTTTCATGGGCTCTGTATATTCTTCATACTATTCCTAAGATACAGAACTCTAAAAATGATTTAAGCGCAATAACTACGCCAAGTACTATTTTAACGCAAGGCTTTGCCACGTCAGGTCTTTTAACTGAAATGCATCAATCTACAATACTAGTACCTGCTCTCCAATCTCAGTGGTTAATGATGCATGTCAGTATGATGTTACTAAGCTATGCAACTCTTTTGTGCGGATCCTTATTATCCGCCGCTCTTCTAATCATTAGATTTCGAAAGAATTTCGATTTCTTTTCTAAAAAGAAAAAATTACTTAAAACATTTTTATTTAGTGAGATTGAATATTTCTATGCAAAAAGAAGTGCCTTAAAAAACACCCCTTTTCCTCCATTTCCAAATTATTACAAATATCAACTAACCGAGCGTTTGGATTCTTGGAGTTATCGTGTTATTAGTCTAGGGTTTACCCTTTTAACCATAGGTATTCTTTGTGGAGCAGTATGGGCTAATGAGGCGTGGGGATCCTATTGGAATTGGGATCCTAAAGAAACTTGGGCGTTTATTACCTGGACCATATTTGCAATTTATTTACATAGTAGAACAAATCCAAATTGGAAGGGTACGAATTCCGCATTTGTAGCTTCAATAGGATTTCTTATAATTTGGATCTGCTATTTTGGTATCAATCTTTTAGGAATAGGTTTACATAGTTATGGTTCATTTACATTACCATCTAAATAGATTACATAACATAAAACATTCATAAAATGAAGGTTTTTTCCCATTTTTTTTATTTGGGAACCCCTTTGAAAAGACGTTCAAGGGGGTTCCCAAAAATTCTAAATAGATCTAATTATACTTTTTTTGTTTTTTCATTATGAAATATAGAGCGTACTAGTTAAAAAAAGAAAATCCTATTTAGGATAATAATTGGATAAGAGAGCCTCTACCCTGTCAACGGATAGCGAGAGAACAAAATCTGGATAAATACCAATTCCGATTACTGGTAAAAAGATACAGATTAAAAGAAAGAGTTCTCGTGGTCCAGAATCCAGAAAATTTGCGTTTGGAACATGAAATAACTTGTATCCATAGAACATCTGACGTAACATAGATAATAAATAAATAGGAGTTAATATCATTCCAATTCCCATTACAAAAGTAATTAGCATTTTTGGCATTAACATAAATTTTGGACTAGTAATTAGTCCAAAAAATACGACTAATTCTGCAACAAAACCGCTCATTCCTGGTAAGGCAAGAGAAGCCATTGAAAAGCTACTAAACATAGTAAACATTTTTGGCATTGGTATAGATATCCCTCCCAGTTCTTCGAGATAAACAAGACGCATTCTATCACAAGCCGTTCCTGCCAAGAAAAATAGTGTAGCCCCGATAAATCCATGGGATAATATTTGTAAAATAGCTCCATTTAGTCCAATGTTGGTTATGGAACCAATTCCTATAATTATAAAACCCATGTGAGATACGGAGGAGTAGGCTATTCTTTTTTTGAAATTTCGTTGACCAAGAGAAGTTGAAGCTGCATAGATTATTTGCACCGCTCCTATTATTACCAACCAGGGGGAAAATAGATAATGAGCATGAGGTAACAATTCCATATTGATCCGAATCAATCCGTATGCTCCCATCTTTAATAGGATTCCCGCTAAAAGCATACATGTACTGTAATGTGCTTCCCCATGGGTATCTGGTAACCACGTATGTAGAGGTATAATCGGCAATTTGACAGCATAAGCAATAAGGAAGCCAAAATAAAGTAGTATTTCCAATGTTGCAGGGTATGATTGATTAATCAATCGTTCCAAGTCTAATGTTGGTTCGTTGGAACCATATAAGCCCATACCCAGAACTCCGATTAAGAAAAAAATGGAACCGCCTGCAGTATACAAAATAAACTTGGTAGCTGAATATAGACGCCTTTTTCCGCCCCACATGGATAAAAGTAAGTAAACAGGAATTAATTCTAACTCCCACATGATAAAAAAAAGTAAAAGGTCTCGTGAAGAAAATAAGCCTATTTGACCGCTATACATTGCTAGCATCAGGAAATAGAATAATCGCGAATTCCGGGTAATTGGCCAAGCCGCTAAAGTAGCTAAAGTAGTGATAAATCCTGTCAATAAAATAGATCCTAATGAAAGTCCATCGATTCCCAATCTCCAGTGGAAATCAAAAACATCTATCCATTTAGAATCCTCCCTTAATTGCATTAAGGGATCCTCCAATTGGAAATGATAACAGAATGCATAAGTCATTAGAAGGAATTCTAATAAACAAATAGAGATAGTATACCACCTAACGATTTTGTTTCCTTTCTGGGGTAAAAAGAAAATTAATGAACCTGCAAATATCGGCAAAACAACAAGTATTGTTAACCAAGGAAAATAACTCATGATAAAGTAATAAAGACAAGATACGTTTTGACCAGAAAAGCCCATGCTCGATTATTTTGAGCACAGGCTTCTTCGGTAAAGAGGAATCAGACGATTCAAGTGGAGTTTTTTGTAACGTATCAATAAGATAGAGCCATGCTGCGGGTTGTTTCAGGCCCTAAATAAACGCGGACACTTAAAAAATCTGTTGGGCAGGCGGATTCGCATCTCTTACAACCCACACAATCTTCGGTTCTCGGCGCAGAAGCAATTTGCTTGGCTTTACATCCATCCCAGGGTATCATTTCTAATACATCTGTTGGACAAGCTCGTACACATTGAGTGCATCCTATACATGTATCATAAATTTTTACAGAATGTGACATTGGATCTAGAAATTTTCCTTTTCAACATAACAATTTTCGATCTGGTAAAAAAGAAATTAGTACTATATAAGTTATATGTATTGTAGACACCAGACGAAGCAATGGTTTATCCAAACTTTAATAAATAATGCAATATATTCCTTAATCTGTTTGTGAGAAAGCGTGAAAAGAGCCAAGAGACTTGAATTTAAGGCTTCAACAGTCATAATTAAACGAATTCTACATTCTACATACTAATTCGAATTAGCCAATAAATTGGCTATTATCTTTGCAATATAAATTATTGCAATTTGAATATTGCAATATCAATGAATTAAAAAATGCAAAATTCAAAAAATTCAATAAGTAAAAAAGAATACTCTGAAATAACCTACTTCAAAAATGGGTATTCTCAAATAAAAATAAGAAAAGAAGACTCAAATTTTATTAATCTTAATCTTCCATATTATTATATATGCGCCTTTGTTTAGAGAATTCCATGTCTAATTATTCAAAAAATTCGATTGATTGATACGAGTTGATTTCCTGTTACGATGGATGGAAGAAAGAATGGATAGTCCAATAGCTGCTTCAGCCGCTGCAAGGGCTATAACAAAAATTGCAAAAATGTCTCCTTTTAATTGGCGACTATCAAATAGAGCAGAAAATGTTACGAGATTTAGATTAATTGAATTCAGTATAAGTTCAAGACATATTAGAGCTCTAACCATGTTTCGGCTTGTAATCAATCCATAGATACCAATCGAAAATAAATAGACACTCAAAAAAAGTACATGCTCAAACATCATTAACTAACTCCTTATCAATCTCGATTCATTTCAATTTGAGGACAAGAATTGAACCGATTCAATTAATTAGAATAGAACAATTACGCAACAAAAGAGAAAAGAAAGTATTTGTTGTGTTGACAGTAGATGGATTTTACTAAATCAAAATTGTTTTATTCTTTAGTTATTTTTTTAGATTTGAAATTCTATGAATTTTTTATTGTCGAGCCATAGTAATTGCACCTATTAAAGAAACTAGAAGAATTAGGGAAATGAGTTCAAATGGAAGATAAAAATCGGTTGCTAAATGAATCCCAATTTGTTGAACGTTATTTATGAGACCCTGTTCTACTATTTGGTTTGATCTTGTAGTCCAAAGAATTCCATACCATGACGTATCTGGGATAGTAGTCATTAGTGAAAAAGGAATAGTTATAGAAACGAGTGAAGTAAACCCATCCCCAATAGTCCAATAATTCTTATCTTTAGACCACTCTGAGCCATTTACAAACATTACAGCAAATATGATCAAGACATTTATGGCTCCCACATAAATAAGAAGTTGTGCGACAGCTACAAAGTAGGAATTCAATAAAAAATAGAATAAGGATATACAAACAAGAACTAATCCCAGCGAAAAGGCAGAATAAATTGGGTTGGTAAGTAATACTACTCCTAGACCCCCTAGTAGAAGAACAAATCCCCCAAATAGCACAAGAATCTCATGTATTGGTCCAGGTAAATCCATTATGGATAAGAAGAAATTAATAGTATAAAATTTTTCATGAACTGACTAAAACTAAAAGATTCAAGGAAAGAAAAAGGGATTAGGATAGTTATATATAAATTGTATAGTTAGAAATCACATCACGAAAATATACTCTCATTTTAAATCATGATTAATGAAAAAAAAATTCTTTATAGTTAGTAAAAAACTATTGGATTTTTCTAACAAAAAAATCCTAGTACCTAGTACTCAGTAATCGTTCTTGAATTCCAAGATTTTTCTTCGTCTATTTTATTTTGAGGCGAATTCCTAATTGTTTGAATTGTGTAATCTCCCATTATGGAGACTGGTAACCGACTCAAAGCAATTTGATTGTAATTCAATTCATGACGATCATAAGTAGAAAGTTCATATTCTTCAGTCATTGATAAACAGTTTGTCGGACAATATTCAACACAGTTACCACAAAATATACAAACTCCGAAATCAATACTATAATTAAGCAATTGTTTCTTTTTGATATCCTTTTCAAATCTCCAATCCACAAGGGGTAGATCTATTGGGCATACACGAACACATACTTCACAAGCAATACATTTATCAAATTCAAAGTGTATTCGCCCGCGGAAACGCTCTGATGTAATTGATTTTTCATAAGGGTAGTGAATCGTTATAGGTAAACGATTTGTGTGGGATAAGGTAATTATGAAACCTTGACCAATGTATCTTGCGGCACGTATTGTTTGTTGACCATAACTAATGAACCCAGTTATCATAGGGAACATATTCTAAATATCTATGAAAAAGGTATGTTTCTTTCTCTTGTTTGAGAGAACTTTTGTGTTGAAGATATTCTTACTGTTATTGTATTATCTTAGTTATAGTGAAACTAGTTGGGAAGAAGTTGTTAATAAGAGATTGCCCAGAGAAATAGGTAAAAGAAATTTCCATCCAAGATTTAATAACTGATCCATTCTCATCCGGGGTAAAGTCCATCTTATTGTGATAGAAATGAAGAGAAATAAAAAAGCTTTAGTTAATGTAATAAGGATACCTATTATCATTTCCAAAATTCCCACAATTTTATTCATTTGGAAAAATCCAAAAAAGGATATATAGGGAATAGAAAAATTCCACCCGCCTAAGTAGAGAACTGTTACAAATAAAGAGGAAACTAATAAATTTAGGTAAGAAGCAAGATAAAATAAACCATATTTAATACCGGAATATTCGGTTTGATAACCCGCTACTAATTCTTCCTCTGCTTCTGGTAAATCAAAGGGTAATCTTTCACATTCTGCCAAAGAAGAAATTAGAAAAACTAGAAAACCTATAGGCTGACGCCAAAGATTCCATCCAAAAAAACCATATTTTGACTGTGCTTCAACTATATCAACCGTACTTGAACTGTTAGATAATCATAGTCGATGATAACATCACAGTTTCCACCGCTATTCCAAAACCGTACATGAAACCTTAGCTTCATACGGCTCCTCTATGATCAGAAAAAAGGATTATTTCTTTTCGATCTTATCCCCCCCGGCGTAGATAGAATTAGGTAAGATAAAATTGATTGGAAACTCCTAAATTAGACCAAAGCAATTCCGTCTGCTAAAATAATAAAAAAGCGCTTCCGAATTGATCTTATCCTTTATATAATCAAATGACAATTTTTTCTTGTTCAGTAATAACTTAATATTGGAATAAAGCACTCGTTATAGCAATTAATAAATGAAAAGAATTGGATATTAGTATTAGTTCATGACGAATTCAATTATCTATGAATATAGATAAAAGAAAGGATAATAAATAAAGATCTTTTTTTGTATTGCATTCCATATCTTTTGTCCTATTCTTCTTTCCCGGGGAACGGGGTACTTAACTTAAAAAGAAAAAAGAAATAAAGGGTTAATTCGTTCTTGATAGCTATTTCCTTAACAAGTGAATGGGAATATACTCTGGATCGGAATCCGAAGAAAGTACTACTTGATCATTTCCACCAATTTCAAGTCCTTATTATGATTCCTTTTATGAAGAAAAATGTCTAATGATTTAGATTCTCTCATTACTAATCCTTTATGTACTTTAGTGTTCCTAATCCCTCACTAACTTTTTATAGATTCTTTTATATGGTTATAAGTTTTATATATGGTTATAAGTTTTAGTAATAACTAAAAATATTCTAGTAATGGAATTCCATATCGCGAATCCTTTAGTCTTGCCCGCTTCAAGATATGATGACTAATGGAAAATCTCAATCTTGGGGTAAAGAGTTTACACTGCTTATGTTTACTAAAACTTTTTCTTGTACGTAGGAAATGAGATTTTTGATTTTTACTACAAATTAATAAGCTGTTTTGTTTCACTCATATAGCTATCTAGTTTAACTTACCGACCTGAATACAGAATAAGAAAAGGAAGATAAGTATTCAATGGATTTTAGAGGAAAAACTCCTTTTTTAACGAATCACACGTAGAGATATTGCTAGCACACAAAAAGTTAATGGTATTTCATAACTAATAGATTGAGCAGCTGCTCGTAGACCACCTGAAAAAGAATATTTATTATTTGAGCTATATCCTGCCATAAGAAGACCAATAGGAGCAATACTTGAAATGGCAATCCATAAAAAAACACCAATACTAAGATCAGCTAAAACAAAATGATATCCAAAAGGAATAACTAAAAAACTTAGTAAAACGGATATGACTGCTATAGAGGGTCCAATGCTAAATAAAGGAATCTCTCCTCGGGATGGGAGGATATCCTCTTTAAAAATAAGCTTAGTTCCATCTGCTATAGCTTGAAGCAGTCCTAGGGGACCGGCATATTCAGGACCAATACGTTGTTGTATCGATGCGGATATTTCTCTTTCTAACCACACAATTACAAGTACTTCTATTGTGATTCCCAGTAGGAGGGTCAAAATAGGTATAATCCATATCAGTCCATAGACTTCTTTTAATAATTCCGATTTCGAAAAAGAATTGATAGTTTCTACCTCTACCCTATCTATTATCATTTCAACGATCAACTTCCCCCATAATGATATCTATACTACCTAATATCGTCATGATATCAGCCAATTTCATTTTTTTAACTAGCTGAGGAAGAATTTGTAAATTAATAAAACCGGGTGGACGAATTTTCCATCTCCAGGGGAAAAGACTGTCATCTCCTACCAGATAAATTCCTAATTCACCTTTTGGAGCTTCTACTCTTACATAAAGCTCTTGCTTTGATAATTCAAAATTTGGTGAAGGTTTTTTACCAAGAAATCTATATTCAAAATCATTCCATTCCGAATTCTTTGCTTTCTTAAAGCGTCGGGCTTCTAAATTCTCATAAGGGCCTCCAGGAATTTTTTCTATAGCCTGTTGAATAATTTTGATGGATTCTTTCATTTCACCAATTCGTACTAAATAGCGAGCTAATGAATCTCCTTCTTTTTGCCATTGGACTTTCCAATCGAATTGATTGTAAGACTCATAAGGATCAATTTTTCGAAGATCCCATTGTATTCCAGAAGCTCGTAACATTGGTCCCGATAAGCCCCAATTTACAGCTTCTTCTCCGCTAATAAAACCTACCCCTTCAACTCGTTCTAAAAAAATAGGATTCTGTGTAATAAGTTGTTGATATTCAACAACTCCTCGTAAAAAATAATCACAGAAATCTAAACATTTATCCATCCATCCATAAGGGAGATCAGCAGCTACTCCTCCGATGCGAAAGTAATTATGCATCATTCGCATACCTGTAGCAGCTTCAAATAGATCATATATCAACTCTCTCTCTCTAAAAATGTAGAAAAAAGGAGTCTGTGCACCGAGATCCGCCATAAAAGGCCCAAGCCATAACAAGTGAGAAGCTATACGGCTCAATTCTAACATAATTACCCGAATATAGCTGGCTCTTTGAGGTATTTGAATATTCTCTAAGAATTCTGGTGCATTTACCGTTATTGCTTCTGTAAACATAGTAGCTAAATAATCCCACCGTGTTACATAAGGCAAGTATTGTATAATAGTTCTGTTTTCTGCGATTTTTTCCATTCCTCTGTGTAAATAGCCTAATATGGGTTCACAATCAACAACATCTTCACCATCGAGAGTAACGATCAGTCGAAGAACACCATGCATTGATGGGTGGTGAGGGCCCATATTGACTATCATTAGATCTTTTCTTGTAAACGGTAGACTCATATTCTTTTTTCTTCCTTAATTCATTATTCCATGAATTCCTCAAAACGAGGCTCATCAAAATGCAAAATCTAAGACTACTATAAGACTACTAATAAAATAAGAAAAAAATTCGAACGATTAAATTACTTCTCCCGAATATCCAACTGACTTATTAATTTCTTATAACGTACTCTATTTTTCTTTGCCAAATAAGCCAGCAAACGTTGACGTTTTCCCAAAAGTCTTCGTAGACCTCTTTCCGATGAAAAATCTTTTTTGTGTAATTCCAAATGTGAAGCAAGTCTCCGTATCTTATTGGTGAAACTGAATACTTGAAATTCAACAGAACCCCTGTTTTCTTGTTTTTCTTCTTTAACCATAAATCAAAAAATTTTTCTACCTCCTTTCTTTTTCATGTATTTTTCTGATCAGGAAAAATAAAAAATTATGTCAGTTATTTTGAAGTTATTCGAATCTCGTACACACAAAAATTTGCAATTATTCATCTACTGCTGGAATCTATAATTTGGATTTATTTTATCGATGCAAATTGGATTTGGATAGAAGGGTACATTCTTTTATTTTAGATAGAAGAAATGTTTCTTCTATCTAAAATAAAAGAATTTTGCTGATTTATTTATTGCTATATCCAATTTATAGAATTGATACACCGTTTAATTGATATCATTTAGCAAAATGAAACACAGCATATGCATCCATCTTTCGGCTCGAGAATTTCACGGGAGAGAGATATAGTATAAGAAATAGGCTATTAAGTAACTCTAAATGAATTGTGAATACATCTGTATCCTTAACATACTGAAACGACTGCCATTATTCGTATCAAAGCAATAGCGATTCATAAAAGCTAAATCTTGTAATCAATGGTGGGCCAATAATGAATTTTTTTGCATATGTATTAAGACGCTTGGTCTGATTTCGAAATTGTCCAGAGTTTTTTATGTTGTTTTCATTGCAAAATGATGGATCTCCTTCCGTAACTTTCCAATTACGAGTACGAGAATTGAAAGACATGAAAATTCTCAATTCTCTACAGCGTCTAGGAGATAGATAGAATATTTTCAGGAACAAGAAAATCAGAAGAATCTTTTTCTCTATTCACTACCATTCCGCGTCTTCGACTTCTATT